TATTTTCTAAACGAACAAGAGCCAATCCTAATTGATCCTGTAATAGATCTGCTACAGAACGAACACGTTTATTTTTCAAGTGATTCATATCGTCAAGTGTACCCATTCCCAATTTCATTCCAATCAAATGATCCACAGCAGCCAATAGATCTCGTGGTAACAAAAATGTATTATTTTGGGGTATATCAAGATTAAGTCTCCGGTTCATATTTCGTTGACCAATCTTTCCTAATTCACATCTTTGTTGAAAAAATTTCTTTTGTAATTCCTTGCATAAGGACTCAGAAAATACCGGATCCCCCCCTACACAGGCAAATTGTTGATAAAATTCCAAAATAGCATTTTCTTTTGACCCAATCTTTTTTTTCTCTTTATCATTCGGGAAAGACAAGAAAATCTCAGGGTAACAAACATTATCTAGAATTTCTCTTATATTCGAACCCATAGCTGATGATAGAACTATAATAGATATTTTTTGTTTTCTACTTATGCGGGCCCATATCCTTGCTTTTCTATCAATTTCTAATTCCGACCTTCCCCCCCAATCCGATATTATAGTACTGGTATAGACAGAAATTCTTCCGTTATGTTCCAATTCTGAACGGTAGTAAATACCGGGACTTTGCAATATTTGGTTGATCACAATTCGGTATATTCCATTTACTATAGAGGTTCCAAAAGAATTCATTATAGGAATGTTTCCAATAAAAACGGTTTGTTCTTGCATATTTCTACTGGTTTTCCAAATTAAGACGGCGGGTACATATAATTCAGAAGAATATGTGAGTGATTCATATACAGCATCTCTTTCTTTTATCAAGGGCTCTACCAATTGATATGTTTCCACAAATAGTTGAAATTCAATTTCTTGATCTTTATCTTCAATTTTTCGAAACTTATGAAATTCTTCCGTCAAGCCCTGATTAATGAACCTACAAAATCCCTCAAATTGTATCTGACTAAATCCAGGTATTGTGGACATTCCCTCATTTTCATTTTGGATCATCTTAATCTGAAGTTCCCTCTTTTCTTTATTGAAAAAATGCCATTATTGACTTGTCTCACTATTCATTGAACCCTACCGATTGATCTAGCAATGATGGAATGGATATTCTGTTTACTGAATCACATAAAATTTTAGTCAACTCCACCCATATATATTATACGTATGAACGGAAAAAAGACAGAGGAATGGAGGGCATTTTTGATGCAAGTTCAAATTTGAGCTTGAGCCAGGTACAAATAGAAAGAAATGGTAATTCATAAAGCATTCCTGGGAAAAATTCTGTAACTTAGGCTGATGGAGTCTTTTATCGGATATCAAAATTTATCCAATTTATACCTAATTCTTTTATTATGATATTATGATCGGGGTACAAAAAAATAAAAAATCAATAAATTTAGGATTTAATCTGCTCTCTATGAAATGAGATAAAAAAGAAGAATCTGGAACAGCAAGCATAGAGTTTCCTTTTTTTTTAGTAGAATTCTTAAAATACAATAGAATTGCGTATGTATTACGTATATAGTCATAGGAGTAATCTTTAGAAAGTACATGCCAATATAGCTATTTAGCTATCCGTATATCACATCTTTTATCATAATTGAACTTAATGCAACATAGGTTAGGTCGCACTCTATTATTCTGAGTTTACACTGTTCTGGGGTTTACATATACACATCTATTTTCTTATAATTAGAATTGATAATGATTAGTCATAAATCAATTGGATTTTGCATCCATTAAGGTAATACAAAAGGAGATACAAAATTAAGAGCTGTTCACTAATTCAAAGTAAGAAAGGTAAGTAAGAGTAAAAGAGTAATAAGTAAATAGTTAATGAATTAAAGAAAGAATTAATTATTCTAAATTGCCCTGCGTTTTACAGTCTGTTACCGGGGCCACAAATTCTTTCACTTTTCTATAGATTTATCAAATCTATAGAAAAGTGAAAAGAGGAGGTAAGTTTTTAAGCGACGCATGTTTTGAGATAAAATCAATCGAAGAAAAGAATAGAAACAGGATCCAATAAAAAATAGGAATTCTTTTTTGGAAAAGGATAAGTACAATGGGATTCAAGATCCAAAAATAAAAGAAATTTAGAGAGTAAAAAATTCAAATCAAAACAAAATGAGAAGAGGAATAGAAATAGAATTCTAAAAATAAGTCTAATTCTATAGAATTTATTTCTTTATCCATTTTGGATGGAATTTGGCGGCATGGCCAAGTGGTAAGGCGGGGGACTGCAAATCCTTTATCCCCAGTTCGAATCTGGGTGTCGCCTGATCAACAAAAAATACTTGGAATTTATTAATCCTGTTGATCGAACTTGACGAATTCTTGCCCCGCACAAGCATAGGCAAGGGCTAGGTCTGTCGATACTTGATTTTGAGAACCCGTAGGGCCTCTAAAAGACTGTCATCTCTTTTCTCAAAATATGTATTCTGAGTGTGGCTCAAAAAGGTACCCATAAATCTGAAGCAACCCAATCTTATTAAT